GTTAATGTAGCTTAAATTCTTAAAGCAAAGCACTGAAAATGCTTAGACGAGCTTTCCCGGCTCCATAAACACAAAGGTTTGGTCCCAGCCTTCTTATTAGTTATCAGTAGGCCTACACATGCAAGTTACCGCACTCCAGTGAGAATGCCCTCTAGATCAATTCTTCCTTTCCGACCAAAAGGTGCAGGCATCAAGCACACTTAAACTCATAAGTAGCTCATAACGCCTTGCTCAGCCACACCCCCACGGGTAACAGCAGTGATAAACATTAAGCAATAAACGAAAGTTTGACTAAGCTATACTGACTAGTTCTTAGGGTTGGTAAATCTCGTGCCAGCCACCGCGGTCATACGATTAACCCAAACTAATAATACCCGGCGTAAAGTGTGTTTTAGATCCACACCAAATAAAGTTAAGCCTTAATTAAGCCGTAAAAAGCCCTAATTAAAGTAAAAATAAACAGCGAAAGCAACTTTAAGTCTCTGAAGACACGATAGTTAAGACCCAAACTGGGATTAGATACCCCACTATGCTTAACCGTAAACCTAAATACCTATCAACAAAGCTATTCGCCAGAGTACTACAAGCAACAGCTTAAAACTCAAAGGACTTGGCGGTGCTTTATATCCCTCTAGAGGAGCCTGTTCTATAATCGATAAACCCCGATAAACCTCACCACCCCTTGCTAATCCAACTTATATACCGCCATCCTCAGCAAACCCTGCTAAGGCAACAAAGTAAGCAAGAGAGTTGCACGCTAAAACGTTAGGTCAAGGTGTAGTCTATGAGGTGGGAAGAAATGGGCTACATTTTCTACTCATCATAGAACAGTATGAACGCTAGCCTGAATGAAATTATGGCGAAAGGCGGATTTAGCAGTAAATTAAGAATAGAGAGCTTAATTGAATAGGGCAATGAAGCACGCACACACCGCCCGTCACCCTCCTCAAACTACTTTAGAAAACCCAACATATATAATTTATACCACTAAATTACCAGAGGAGACAAGTCGTAACAAGGTAAGCATACTGGAAAGTGTGCTTGGAATCACCAAAGTGTAGCTTAACTACTAAAGCATCCGGCTTACACCCGGAAGATTTCAACCCATGACCACTTTGAATTACCATAACTAGCCCAAATCACCTAAACTAAACAATCCTTCACCACTTAACTAAATCATTCACCATCCGCATTAGTATAGGAGATAGAAAATACAACTAGGCGCTATAGAGACAGTACCGCAAGGGAAAGATGAAAGACACAATCATAAAGTTAAATAAAGCAAAGCTTACAACTTGTACCTCTCGCATAATGATCTAACTAGAACAACTTTACAAAGAGACCTTAAGCCAACAACCCCGAAACCAGACGAGCTATCTACGGACAGTACATGAACAAACTCATCTATGTGGCAAAATAGTGAGAAGATCCTCAGATAGAGGTGAAAAGCCTACCGAGCCTGGTGATAGCTGGTTGTCCAGAATAGAATATAAGTTCAACTTTAAACTTATTCAAAGAAATAAAAATCCTAACATAAGCTTAAATGTTAGTTCAACGAGGTACAGCTCATTGAACAAAGGATACAACCTTATTTAGAGAGTAATCAAATTACCCAACCATAGTTGGCCTAAGAGCAGCCACCAATTAAGAAAGCGTTAAAGCTCAACATTAACCCATTCCCATATACCTATCCCCCCAACCAACTCCTATAATAATCACTGGACCAATCTATTAAATAATAGAAGAAATAATGTTAATATGAGTAACAAGAACTAAATTCTCCCTGCACAGACCTATATCAGATCGGATGCCCACTGATAATTAAACTTAGGTGCCACAAACAACTTACCTAAACAGCACCCAACCAACCCGTTAACCCAACACAGGTGTGCACAATAAGGAAAGATTAAAATAAGTAAAAGGAACTCGGCAAAGACCAAACCCCGCCTGTTTACCAAAAACATCACCTCTAGCATTACCAATATTAGAGGCACTGCCTGCCCAGTGACTAAAGTTTAACGGCCGCGGTATCCTGACCGTGCAAAGGTAGCATAATCACTTGTTCCTTAATTGAGGACTAGAATGAACGGCCACACGAGGGTTTTACTGTCTCTTACTTATAATCAGTGAAATTGACCTCTTCGTGAAGAGGCGAAGATAAACAAATAAGACGAGAAGACCCTATGGAGCTTAAATTTAACACCCATGTTCCACTCTACAACTCCCAGGAGCTCAACACCCCAACATTTGGGTGAACAATTTTGGTTGGGGTGACCTCGGAGCACAAACTAACCTCCGAGCATTATTTACCTAGACCTTACCAGTCAAAGTACATAAATGTCATATTCATTGACCCAAACAATTGATCAACGAAACAAGTTACCCTAGGGATAACAGCGCAATCCTGTTCTAGAGTCCATATCGACAACAGGGTTTACGACCTCGATGTTGGATCAGGACATCCCAATGGTGTAACCGCTATTAATGGTTCGTTTGTTCAACGATTAAAGTCCTACGTGATCTGAGTTCAGACCGGAGAAATCCAGGTCGGTTTCTATCTATTCATATTTCTCCCAGTACGAAAGGACAAGAGAAATAGAGCCAATCATACAGTCAAGCTCTCAGCCAAATAGATGATATTGTCTTAATCTAATACTTTTCCCTTTCACCCTGCCCAAGAACAGGGTTTGTTAAGATGGCAGAGCCTGGCAATTGCATAAAACTTAAAACTTTAGAAACAGAGGTTCAACTCCTCTTCTTAACATATGTTTATAATAAACCTCCTGCTACTTATTATCCCCATTATTCTAGCCATAGCTTTCCTTACCCTACTTGAACGAAAAGTCTTAGGATATATGCAACTACGAAAAGGACCCAACGTAGTAGGACCAAACGGCCTCCTTCAACCATTCGCCGATGCAATAAAATTATTCATCAAAGAACCCCTCCAACCCCTAACATCCTCTACCCTACTATATATCACTGCTCCAACCCTAGCATTATCCATCGCCCTCATCATATGAGCCCCCATCCCAATCCCACTCCCCCTAATTAATATAAACCTTGGAGTACTATTCATTTTAGCTTCATCCAGTCTAGCCGTATACTCAATTCTATGATCAGGATGAGCATCCAACTCGAAATATGCCCTCATCGGGGCCCTCCGAGCAGTCGCACAGACCATCTCATATGAAGTCACCCTAGCCATCATCTTACTATCTATCATCATAATAAGCGGGTCATTCACACTATCAACCCTAATCTTAACCCAAGAACACTCCTGACTATTCCTCTCGTCATGACCCTTAGCAATAATATGATTTATCTCAACACTAGCAGAAACAAATCGAGCCCCATTTGACCTCACAGAAGGAGAATCCGAACTAGTATCAGGATTCAACGTGGAATATGCCGCAGGTCCATTCGCCCTATTCTTCATAGCAGAATACACCAATATCATCATAATAAATGCCCTAACCACCACAATTTTCCTAAGCACCCCCCACAACTCATACTCCCCTGAATACTTCTCAATTAATTTCACCCTAAAAACTTTAATCCTAACTATCGCATTCCTATGAGTACGAGCATCCTACCCACGATTCCGATACGATCAACTAATACACCTTCTATGAAAAAATTTCTTACCTCTAACACTAGCCCTATGCATATGATATGTTTCACTACCCATTATCTTAGCCAGCATTCCCCCCCAAACATAGAAATATGTCTGACAAAAGAGTTACTTTGATAGAGTAAAACATAGAGGTGCAAACCCTCTTATTTCTAGGACAGCAGGCCTTGAACCTACCCCTGAGAACTCAAAATTCTCCGTGCTACCTACTACACCATATCCTACAGACAGTAAGGTCAGCTAAATAAGCTATCGGGCCCATACCCCGAAAATGTTGGTTTATATCCTTCCCGTACTAATCAAGCCTTCAATCTCCCCCTTAATTTACCTCACCTTATTCACAGGCACCATCCTAACTACTATTAGCTCTCACTGATTACTAATCTGAATTGGCCTAGAAATAAATATACTCGCAATTATCCCTATCCTTATCAAAAAAGCAATACCACGCTCAACAGAAGCCGCAACTAAATATTTCCTCACACAAGCCACAGCATCAATACTCCTGATAATAGCAGTCATTATTAACACCATACAAACCGGTCAATGAACAACAAAAATTGATAATCCCACAACATCCCTAATCATCCTCCTAGCCCTAACGATAAAACTCGGAATAGCCCCATTTCACTTCTGACTACCAGAAGTAACCCAAGGAGTAACCCTGGTATCAGGAATAATTCTTTTAACATGACAAAAATTAGCTCCAATCACTATTTTTCTCCAACTCCACCAATCAATAAACACCAGTATCCTCATATCAATCGCCCTCCTATCCATCCTAATCGGAGGCTGAGGAGGCCTGAACCAAACCCAACTACGGAAAATCCTAGCATTCTCATCCATCGCTCACATAGGCTGAATAGCCGCAGTCCTTACATTTAATCCTTCTTTAACTATCCTAAACCTCTTAATCTACTTAATCCTCACTTTCTCTATATTTATAATACTTATCTCAAACTCTAATACCACCACCCTCTCCTTAACCCACCTATGAAACAAAACACCAGTTTTCATCTCAATAATACTCATTATCCTTCTATCACTAGGAGGACTTCCCCCGCTCTCAGGATTCCTACCAAAATGAACTATCATCCAAGACTTATCTAAAAACTATAACATCGCAATACCTACCCTTATAGCCATCCTAGCCCTACTAAACCTATTTTTCTACATACGACTAGTCTACTCCTCATCCCTAACTATATTCCCAACAACCAACAGTACAAAAATAAAATGACAATTCGAAACTCTCACCCCTATCACTATTACAGCCCCCCTCATCACAATATCATCCATACTCATCCCACTCTCACCAATAATCTCAACACTTAACTAGAGACTTAGGTTATATCAGACCAAGGGCCTTCAAAGCCCTAAGAAGACAGACCATGCCTAGCCTCTGCCAAACACCTAAGGACTGCAGGACCTCCCCTACATCAGCTGAACGCAAATCAGATACTTTTATTAAGCTAAGTCCTTACTAGATTGGTGGGATCCAACCCCACGAAACTTTAGTTAACAGCTAAAAACCCTAATCAACTGGCTTCAATCTACTTCTCCCGCCGCCAAGAAAAAAAAGGCGGGAGAAGCCCCGGCAGAATTGAAGCTGCTTCTTTGGATTTGCAATCCAACATGGCCACCACCTCGGAGCTTGGTAAAAAGAGGACTAAACCCCTGTCTTTAGATTTACAGTCTAATGCTTGACTCAGCCATTTTACCCTACCTATGTTCGTAAACCGCTGGCTATATTCAACAAACCATAAAGATATTGGCACTCTGTATTTAATTTTTGGTGCTTGAGCAGGAATGGTAGGAACTGCCCTTAGCCTATTAATTCGAGCAGAACTAGGTCAACCTGGCACTCTACTAGGAGATGATCAAATTTATAATGTCATCGTCACGGCCCACGCATTCGTCATAATTTTTTTTATAGTTATACCTATTATAATTGGAGGCTTCGGAAACTGACTAGTACCATTAATGATTGGCGCCCCAGACATGGCATTTCCCCGGATAAACAACATGAGTTTCTGACTACTCCCGCCATCATTCCTCCTTCTTCTAGCCTCTTCAATAGTAGAAGCTGGCGCTGGGACCGGATGAACCGTGTACCCTCCTCTAGCAGGTAACTTAGCCCACGCAGGAGCCTCAGTAGATCTTACAATCTTCTCTCTTCACCTAGCAGGAGTATCCTCAATCCTAGGAGCTATCAACTTTATTACAACTATCATTAACATAAAACCCCCTGCTATATCCCAATACCAAACTCCTTTGTTTGTTTGATCCGTAATTATTACAGCGGTCTTGCTATTACTATCCCTACCCGTTCTAGCAGCAGGAATTACTATACTCCTCACAGACCGCAACTTAAATACAACTTTCTTTGACCCTGCCGGAGGAGGAGACCCAATCCTCTACCAACATCTATTCTGATTCTTTGGACATCCAGAAGTATATATCCTTATTCTCCCAGGATTCGGGATAATTTCCCACATCGTATCCTATTACTCCGGCAAAAAAGAACCATTTGGGTACATAGGAATAGTCTGGGCAATAATATCTATTGGCTTTCTAGGCTTTATCGTCTGGGCCCACCATATATTTACTGTAGGCATAGATGTTGATACCCGAGCATATTTCACATCCGCTACAATAATCATTGCTATTCCTACAGGGGTAAAAGTATTTAGCTGACTAGCTACCTTGCACGGGGGAAATATTAATTGATCACCAGCTATACTATGAGCTCTTGGGTTTATTTTCCTATTTACAGTTGGAGGCCTCACAGGAATTGTCTTATCAAACTCCTCGTTAGACATTGTCCTCCACGATACATATTATGTAGTAGCACATTTTCATTATGTTTTATCTATAGGGGCAGTATTTGCAATCATGGGAGGATTTGTCCATTGGTTCCCACTATTCTCTGGATTCACCTTAGATCCAACCTGAGCCAAAATTCACTTCGCAATTATATTCGCAGGAGTTAACTTGACATTCTTCCCTCAACATTTCTTAGGCCTCTCAGGTATGCCTCGTCGTTACTCTGACTACCCAGACGCATATACTATATGAAACACTATTTCATCAATTGGATCATTTATCTCCCTTACCGCAGTAATATTAATAATCTTTATAGTCTGAGAAGCCTTCGCATCCAAGCGAGAAGTCTTGATAGTAGACCTTACAACCACAAACCTAGAATGACTCCATGGGTGTCCCCCTCCCTATCATACATTCGAAGAGCCTACCTATGTAAAAGCATAAGTCAAGAAAGGAAGGAATCGAACCTCCAAAAATTAGTTTCAAGCCAACTTCATAACCACTATGACTTTCTTCATTTGAGGTGCTAGTATAAACCACTACATGACTTTGTCAAAGTTAAACTATAGGTTAAACTCCTATGTGCCTTTATGGCTCACGCAGTACAATACGGCTTTCAAGACGCAGCAGCCCCTATTATAGAAGAATTATTATACTTCCATGACCACACCCTTATAATCGTATTCATAATCAGCTCACTAGTACTCTATATTATTTCCCTTATACTATCAACTGAACTCACCCACACAAGCACAATAGACGCTCAAGAAGTAGAGACGGTATGAACCATTCTGCCAGCTGTTATCCTCATTCTCATTGCCCTCCCATCTCTTCGAATCCTTTACATAATAGATGAAATCGAAACCCCTTCCTTAACCCTAAAGACAGTAGGTCACCAATGATACTGAAGCTACGAGTACACAGACTACGACAAGCTATGTTTCGACTCTTACATAACCCCCACACCTGATTTAGAACCAGGAGACCTTCGACTATTAGAAGTAGACAACCGAGTCGTCTTACCCACAGAAATATCCATCCGTATATTAATTACCTCAGAAGATGTACTTCACTCATGAACAGTGCCAGCACTAGGCATTAAAACAGATGCCATCCCAGGCCGCCTAAACCAAGCAACCCTCATAACCTCTCGAGTAGGAATTTACTACGGCCAATGTTCCGAGATCTGCGGCGCCAATCACAGCTACATGCCTATCGTATTAGAATTAGTCCCTCTAAAATATTTTGAAGAGTGACTCCTTAAAACCCTTTAAACACAGCTTTACTGATTATACTGTGAAGCTAAAATGCATTAACCTTTTAAGTTAAAGATTGAGAGCCTAAACCTCTCCACAGTGGATGCCACAATTAGACACATCTACATGAACCATCCCCATTATTTCTATAACCCTAACCCTCTTCACCCTGTTTCAACTAAAATTCTCAAAGTTCTTATATCCTCTTAACCCTGTGCAAAAAACTATAAAAACAATAAAACAAGATAACCCCTGAGAGAAAAAATGAACCAAAACCTATTTGCCTCTTTCATTACCCCTACAATAATAGGCCTCCCTATTGTTATTCTAATCATTATGTTCCCTCTTATCCTATTCCCTGCTCCAACACGACTAGTTAATAACCGTCTCACATCAATACAACAATGACTAACTCAACTAATCCTAAAGCAACTCATAACCACCCATAATACAAAAGGTCGAACCTGATCACTCATACTTATTTCACTAATTATATTCATTGGATCAACTAATCTCCTCGGCTTACTTCCCCATACCTTTACTCCCACTACACAATTATCAATAAACCTTGGCATAGCTCTCCCCCTATGAACCGCAACAGTGCTCACAGGATTTCGTCACAAAACAAAAGCATCACTAGCCCATTTCCTGCCACAAGGGACCCCTCCTCCCCTCATCCCTATATTAGTCCTTATTGAAACTATCAGCCTCTTTATTCAACCTGTAGCCCTAGCCGTACGATTAACCGCCAACATTACAGCAGGACACCTTCTTATACACTTAATTGGAGGAGCTACACTAGCACTTACATCAATTAGCCCTGCTACAGCTTCAATTACATTCACTATCTTAATCTTACTTTCAGCACTAGAACTCGCAGTAGCCCTTATCCAAGCATACGTATTCACATTATTAGTAAGCCTATACTTACATGACAACACATAATGACCCACCAGACACACTCCTACCACATAGTAAACCCCAGTCCATGACCCCTAACAGGAGCCCTATCAGCCCTCCTAATAACATCCGGTCTGATCATATGATTTCATTTCAACAACACAACCTTGCTATCCCTAGGTTTTCTAGCAAACACCCTAACAATACTCCAGTGATGACGAGACATTATCCGGGAAGGGACATTCCAAGGTCACCATACCCCAACAGTCCAAAAAGGACTCCGCTATGGAATAATTCTCTTCATTATCTCAGAAGTATTCTTTTTTGCGGGCTTCTTCTGATCATTTTACCACTCAAGTCTAGCCCCAACTCCAGAATTAGGGGGTTGCTGACCCCCAACTGGCATCAACCCACTTAACCCACTAGAAGTTCCACTACTAAATACAGCAGTCCTATTAGCTTCCGGAGTCTCAATCACCTGAGCACATCATAGCCTTATAGAAGGACACCGAAAACATATAACCCAAGCCTTAACCACTACTATCATTCTAGGTCTATACTTTACCCTTCTCCAAGCATCAGAATATTTCGAAACCCCCTTCACCATCTCAGATGGAGTCTATGGTTCAACATTCTTTATAGCTACAGGTTTCCACGGACTTCATGTCATTATCGGATCAACCTTCTTACTCATCTGTCTCCTACGACAACTAAACTTCCACTTTACATCAAAACATCACTTCGGCTTTGAAGCCGCAGCATGATACTGACATTTTGTAGACGTAGTCTGATTATTCCTTTACGTCTCCATTTACTGATGAGGCTCATACTCCTTTAGTATAATCAGTACAATTGACTTCCAATCAATAAGATTCGGACGGAACCGAAAAAGAGTAATCAATACTATACTACTTTTATTAGTCAACACAACCTTGGCCTCAATCATAGTCACAGTAGCATTCTGACTTCCCCAACTAAACATTTACACAGAAAAGTACAACCCTTATGAATGTGGGTTCGACCCAACGGGCTCTGCCCGTCTACCTTTCTCCATAAAATTTTTCTTAGTAGCCATTACATTCCTTTTATTTGATCTGGAAATCGCCCTTCTCCTACCCCTTCCATGAGCCTTGCAATCACACACACTCATTTTAACACTTGCCATAACACTCCTACTAATCATAATCCTGGCCCTCGGACTAGCCTATGAATGAACCCAAAAAGGCCTTGAATGAGAAGAATATGGTAATTAGTTTAATAAAAACAAATGATTTCGACTCATTAAATTATGATATATACTCATAATTACCATCTATGCCATCAATCTCAACAAACATCATCCTGGCTTTCACTGCAGCCCTATTAGGCGTATTAATCTATCGATCTCACCTAATATCATCCTTATTATGCTTAGAAGGAATGATATTATCAATATTTATCCTTGTTAGCCTTACTATCTTAAACTTACACTTCTCACTAGCAACAGTAACCCCCATCATTTTATTAGTCTTCGCAGCCTGCGAGGCTGCTATCGGACTAGCCCTTCTAGTCATAGTCTCAAACACTTACGGCATAGACTATATTCAAAACCTAAACCTCCTCCAATGCTAAAAATCATTATCCCAACAATTATACTAATTCCAGTAACCTGGCTCTCTAACTTTCAAACACTATGAACCAACATCACAATTTACAGCTTTATAATTAGTTCAATCAGCCTTTACCTCCTCTATCAGCCAAATAGCTACCTCAATTTCTCCACAATATACTCTTCTGATACCCTATCTACCCCTCTATTAATCCTCACCACATGACTCCTACCACTAATAACCATGGCAAGCCAACATCACCTAACCAAAGAACCCTTAACACGAAAAAAACTATACATCACCATGCTAATCTCTTTACAAGTGTTCCTAATCGTCACATTTTCAGCATCCGAATTGATTCTGTTCTATATTCTATTTGAAACCACGCTAATCCCCACCTTAATTATCATCACTCGATGAGGAAACCAAACAGAACGATTAAACGCAGGACTATATTTCCTGTTCTATACCCTACTAGGGTCTCTTCCCCTTCTAGTAATTTTAATTCACACGCAAAACTTAATAGGATCATTAAATCTCTCAATTCTATCCTTTTACTTTCAGGACATATCAATCTTCCCCTGATCCAACAACTTAACATGATTAGCATGCATACTAGCATTTCTAGTTAAAATACCTCTCTACGGCACACACCTGTGACTACCCAAAGCCCACGTAGAGGCCCCAATTGCTGGATCTATGGTCCTAGCAGCAATCCTACTCAAGCTCGGCGGGTATGGAATAATACGAATTACCTACATCCTAAACCCAATCACAGACCTCATATCCTACCCATTCCTTATTCTGTCCCTCTGAGGAATAATTATAACCAGCTCCATCTGCTTACGCCAAACTGACCTAAAATCACTAATTGCTTACTCTTCAGTAAGCCACATAGCCTTAGTAATTGTAGCAATTCTTATCCAAACCCCATGAAGCTTCATAGGAGCAACCGCTCTAATAATTGCCCATGGACTTACTTCATCCATAATATTCTGTCTAGCTAACTCCAACTACGAGCGCATTCACAGCCGAACCATAACCCTAGCCCGAGGACTTCAATCCTTGCTTCCACTTATAGCCATCTGATGACTCACAGCTAGCCTGGCTAACCTAGCCTTACCACCTACCATCAATCTTATCGGAGAACTAATCATTATTATCACAACATTCTCATGATCTAAACTGACTATCTTACTGACAGGGCTAAACACACTAATTACAGCCATCTATTCTCTTTACATATTTATCACCACACAGCGAGGAAAACCAACATATCACACCCACAACATCAAACCATCCCACACGCGAGAAAATATCCTAATATCATTACATATCCTACCCTTACTTTCCCTGTCCTTAAACCCTAAAATTGTCCTAGGGTTAACACTCTGTAAATATAGTTTAACCAAAACATTAGATTGTGAATCTAACAACAGAAGGCCCAATCTTCTTATTTACCAAGAAAGATGCAAGAACTGCTAACTCATGCCCCCGTGCATAACACACACGGCTTTCTTAACTTTTAAAGGATAGAAGTTATCCATTGGTCTTAGGAACCAAAAAATTGGTGCAACTCCAAATAAAAGTAATCAATATATTACTCCCAACAACAACTTTCACTACTCTAATTGTCCTTACCTTACCCATCCTATTTACCATTACTAACAATCACAATGACACCCCTTTCCCAAACCTTGTAAAATCCTCAATCTCAACCGCCTTCATAATTAGCCTAATCCCAGCCCTATTATTTATTTACCTAGGCCAAGACTCATCCATCACCAACTGACACTGAACAACAATACAGACACTAAACCTCTCAACCAGCCTGAAACTAGACTACTTCTCTATCCTATTCATACCTGTCGCCCTATTCGTAACATGATCCATTATAGAATTCTCAATGTGATATATGCACTCTGATCCACAAATCAACCGATTCTTAAAATATCTACTCCTTTTCCTCATTACTATAATAATCTTAGTTACTTCAAACAACTTCTTTCAATTGTTCATCGGATGGGAAGGTGTAGGTATTATATCCTTCCTTCTAATTGGATGATGATATGGCCGCACCGATGCTAACACAGCAGCCCTACAAGCCATCCTATTTAACCGTATCGGAGACATTGGATTCATCTTATCAATAACCTGATTCCTACTATACTCCAACTCATGAGATATTCAACAAATACTTATCCTTAACCCAAACACCAACATCCTCCCCTTACTAGGACTTCTTCTAGCTGCCACAGGAAAATCAGCCCAATTCGGCCTACACCCCTGACTACCATCAGCAATAGAAGGCCCCACCCCAGTTTCAGCCCTACTTCACTCCAGCACAATAGTTGTAGCAGGAGTATTTTTACTCATCCGATTCTATCCACTTCTAGAAAACAATAAGACAATTCAAACCGTGACTTTGTGCTTAGGTGCTATCACAACACTATTCACAGCTATTTGTGCCCTAACACAGAACGACATCAAAAAAATTGTAGCATTCTCCACCTCTAGTCAACTTGGACTGATAATAGTGACTATCGGCATTAACCAACCACACCTAGCCTTTCTCCACATTTGCACCCACGCCTTCTTCAAAGCCATACTATTTTTATGCTCAGGCTCTATTATCCACAACCTCAACGACGAACAAGACATCCGAAAAATGGGCGGCTTATTCAAACCTATACCCTTCACCGCCTCATCCCTAACAATCGGCAACCTAGCCCTCACAGGAACCCCTTTCCTAACAGGATTTTACTCAAAAGACCTTATCATTGAAACCGCAAACACGTCTTATACCAACGCCTGAGCCCTACTTCTTACTCTAATAGCCACCTCTCTCACAGCTGTCTACAGCACTCGCATTATCTTCTTTGCACTTCTAGGACAACCACGTTTCCTTGCAAAAACTAACATTAATGAGAATAACCCATTACTCATTAATCCAATCAAACGTCTAGCAACTGGTAGCATTGTAGCAGGCTACATCATCTCCAACAACATCCCACCTATATCGACCCCTCAAATAACTATACCTATCTACCTAAAACTCACTGCCGTAGCAATAACTATCCTAGGCTTCTACCTAGCAATAGAAATTAACTTACTAACTTCCAATCTCAAACTAAAACACACATATTCACCATACCTATTCTCCAACTCCCTAGGATTCTTCCCTACAACTATCCACCGCCTCCTACCCAATCTAGACCTAAAACTAAGCCAAAACATATCCTCCTTACTCCTAGACCTAAGCTGGTTAGAAAAAACCATACCCAAAAATTTATCCCAACTAAACATAATCGCCTCCAAAACCATTTCCAATCAAAAAGGCCTTATTAAACTATACTTCACCTCTTTCCTTACCTCAGTCCTCTTAACTATAGCCCTAATAACTTAATTCCCCCGAGTAATTTCAATTACAATAAAAATACTAACAAACAACGACCACCCAGCCATCACCAAAAACCAATTTCCATAACTATATAAAGCACCCGTCCCAGCAGACTGCACACGAAACGGTCCAATACCCCCTACATCATACATCTCCCAATCCCCTATACCATCAAAATTCATTACCACCTCGACCCCAACCCCATACTCTCCTATAAACAAAATCAAGACCACCTCCATCACCACACCCATCAATAAAGCCCCCCAAACAACTATATTTGACCCTCAAGACTCCGGATACTCTTCTGTAGCCATCGCCGTAGTATACCCAAACACCACCAACATTCCACCCAAATAAACTAAAAACACCATTAATCCTATAAAAGTCCCCCCAAAACCCATTACAATTCCACAGCCTACCCCACCACTAATAATTAAACACAACCCCCCATAAATAGGAGACGGTTTTGAAGAAAACCCCACAAACCCCAATACAAATAATATGCTCAACAAGAACACTATATATATCATTATTCTCACATGGAGTCACACCATGACTAATGACATGAAAAATCACCGTTGTAATTCAACTACAAGAACATAATGACCAACATTCGAAAACAACATCCACTAGCAAAAATAATTAACCACTCTTTCATTGACCTCCCCGCACCATCAAACATCTCATCCTGATGAAACTTCGGATCCCTTCTAGGCCTCTGCCTCATAATCCAAATCACTACCGGCCTATTCCTAGCCATACATTATACATCAGACACCTCCACGGCATTCTCCTCAGTCACACACATTTGCCGAGACGTCAACTACGGCTGAATTATCCGCTACCTCCACGCCAACGGAGCATCCATATTCTTTATTTGCCTATTCATACACATTGGCCGAGGACTCTATTATGGATCCTTCACTTTTCTAGAGACCTGAAACATTGGCATCATCCTACTATTCACAGTAATAGCCACAGCTTTCATGGGTTATGTTCTTCCGTGAGGACAAATATCATTCTGAGGCGCTACCGTAATCACTAATCTCCTCTCAGCAATTCCCTATATAGGAACTGGCCTAGTAGAATGAATCTGAGGAGGGTTCTCAGTAGACAAAGCTACTCTTACCCGATTTTTCGCTTTTCACTTCATCCTGCCTTTCATCATCGCGGCCCTAGCCATAATTCATCTTCTTTTCTTACATGAAACAGGATCAAATAACCCTTCGGGAATCTCATCAGACTCCGACAAAATCCCCTTCCACCCCTACTACACAATTAAAGACCTACTAGGAGTAATCCTCTTACTATTATCCCTATTCTCTCTAGTACTATTCTCCCCTGACCTGCTGGGAGACCCAGACAACTATACCCCTGCCAACCCCCTAAACACCCCACCACATATTAAACCAGAATGATACTTCTTATTTGCCTACGCCATCCTTCGATCAATCCCCAACAAACTAGGAGGAGTATTGGCCCTCGTATCCTCAATCCTCATCCTAGCCCTAATTCCATACCTCCACACAGCCAAACAACGAAGCATAATATTCCGCCCACTTAGCCAATGCCTATACTGAATACTTGTAGCCGACCTATTTACCCTTACATGAATTGGAGGCCAACCCGTAGAAAACCCCTTCATCACTATCGGACAAACGGCCTCCATCATCTATTTCCTCATTGTCCTAATCCTAATACCCCTAACAAACCTGTTAGAAAACAAACTCCTCAAATGAAGACACCGTCCTAGTAGTATAACCTAATACTTTGGCCTTGTAAACCAAAAATGAGGGCTTCCCCCTCCTAAGACAATCTCAAGGAAGAGGCACTCATATCCTCACCCTCAGCACCCAAAGCTGAAATTCTAATTAAACTACCCCTTGTACAATCTTACATTTGACGTCAACCAAATTTACTAACAGTTATGTTAGTATTGAAAACAATTTCCTCCTTAAAAAACTTCTATGTACTTCGTGCATATCATGTTCTCCCCCATACATTACTCGTACAGTATATGATTAATCATACATATATACATACTATGTATATCGTACATTAATAGCTAGTCCCCATGCATATAAGCAAGTACATAATATCATTTACAGTACATAGTACATTTTACTCATAATCGGACATAGCACATTCAGTCAAATCCTTTCTTAACCCCATGCATATCACCTCCACTAGCCCGCCCGCTTAATTACCATGCCGCGTGAAACCATCAACCCGCTTGGCAGGGATCCCTCTTCTCGCTCCGGGCCCATACACCTTGGGGGTGACTAGACTGAAACTATACCTGGCATCTGGTTCTTACCTCAGGGCCATAACCACAAGATCGCCCACTTCTTGCTCTTAAATAAGACATCTCGATGGATTAATTCCTAATCAGCCCATGCCCAACATAACTGTGCTGTCATGCCCTTGGTATTTTTTAATTTTCGGGTATGCTTGGACTCAACATGGCCTCCCGGCCTGCGCCCAGACCACTTATTGTAGACGAACCCAACGTGTACCTCCTCCACCCCCATAATAGATCAATAAGGTCATTCCAGTCCATGCTAGAAGGACATATGTTAGATTACACACATTCAACTAAGACTTACATAACACCTAAATGGTAATAATTCATTTATGCTAGAGGACATACGCATACACGCATACGCATACACGCATACGCATACACGCATACGCATACACGCATACGCATACACGCATACGCATACACGCATACGCATACACGCATACGCATACACGCATACGCATACACGCATACGCATACACGCATACGCATACACGCATACGCATACACGCATACGCATACACGCATACGCATACACGCATACGCATACACGCATACGCATACACGCATACGCATACACGCATACACGCATACACGCATACGCAAACCCAAACAATGAATTACATGCTTTGATTCTATCCACAAACCCCCCTTACCCCCCAAACGCCAATTTATATATAGCTCATTCTTGCCAAACCCCAAAAACAAGAACTCAACACTACATATTATCAGCTTAATTAATCTAATTATACATTCAAGAGCCCACTCTATTCCATAACAAATTTTATACTTCTAGTACTAGCATGATACTTTTGACTTCTCCCCCCCTATTGAATTTAAAAAACCCCAATTTTTTTTTTCACCCTAACAAACCAGAAACCCACCCGT